AATCCATAATTAATCCTATGGATCCTTAGGATTAGTGGATCATTTTCTATCTCGTAGTTTCAGGCCTTAGATTAAGCTAAGGGAAGGGCTCCCTCTATCCAATCTACTCATCCTGTATATTGTCTTTTTCGTTCCATGTTGCAATATAAACTTATTATTTGATTATACGATACAAGGTTATACGAGAACGAATTCCTTATTTATAAACTATTTTCGATGAGAATTTGTATTTTAATTGAAAAAAAAAAAGAGAATCATTTCTTTCAATACTCACTTATTATTAGTTAACAATCCTAATCCTCATATGCTTAATTCTGATAGGAAATAAAATAGTAAAATAATTATTCATCGAATGACTATTCATCTATTGTATTTTCATCAAATAGGGGGCAGGAAGATTCTATGGAAAAATGGTGGTTCAATTCGATGTTGTCTAACGAGAAGTTAAAGTTAGAACATAGGTATGGTTTAAGTAAATCAATGGAAAGTCTTGATGCTATTGGCCATACCAGTGGAAGTGATGAACCCCTTCTAAATGATACGGAGAAAAATTGGAGTGATAGTGTTAGTTATAGTTTCAGTAATGTTGATTATTTATTTGGTATCAGGGATATTTGGAGTTTGATCTCTGATGACACTTTTTTAGTTAGGGATAGTAATGGTGACAGTTATTCCGTATATTTTGATATTGAAAATCATAGTTTTGAGATTGACAATGATAGTTCTTTTCTGAGTGAATTAGAAGGTTTTTTTTCTAGTTTTTTGAATAGGGGGTCTAAGAGAAACAATCACTACTATTATCATTACATGTATGATACTCAATCTAGTTGGACTAATCACATTAATAGTTGCATTAATAGTTATCTTCGTTTTGAAGTCAGTATTAATAGTTCCATTTCAGGTGGTACTGACAATTACAGTGACAGTTACATTTATAGTTTCATTTGTACTGAAAATGTAAGTGGTAGTGAAAGTGGAAGTTTTAGTATAAGAACTCGTAATAATGGCAGTGATTTCAATATAAGAGGAAGATCTAATGATTTCGATATAAATAAAAAATACAGACATTTATGGGTTCAATGCGAAAATTGTTATGTATTAAATTATAAAAAACTTCTTAGGTCAAAAATGAATATTTGTGAACAGTGTGGATATCATTTGAAAATGAGTAGTTCAGATAGAATCGAACTTTCGATTGATTCGGGCACTTGGGATCCTATGGATGAAGATATGGTTTCTATGGACCCCATTCAATTTCATTCAGAAGAGGAACCTTATAAAGATCGTATCGATTCTTATCAAAGAAAGACAGGTTTAACTGAAGCTGTTCAAACAGGCATAGGTCAACTAAACGGTATTCCCGCAGCAATTGGGGTTATGGATTTTCAGTTCATGGGAGGTAGTATGGGATCTGTAGTAGGTGAGAAAATCACTCGTTTGATTGAGTATGCTACTAATCGATCTCTACCTGTCATTATTGTGTGTGCTTCTGGAGGAGCACGCATGCAAGAAGGAAGTTTGAGCTTGATGCAAATGGCTAAAATATCTTCTGCTTCATATGATTACCAATCCACTAAAAAGTTATTCTATGTACCAGTCCTTACATCTCCTACAACCGGTGGAGTAACAGCCAGTTTTGGTATGTTGGGAGATATCATTATTGCTGAACCTAATGCGTACATTGCATTTGCGGGTAAAAGAGTAATTGAACAAACATTGAATAAGACAGTACCCGATGGTTCACAAGCGGCTGAGTATTTATTCCATAAAGGCTTATTTGACCCAATCATACCACGTAATCCTTTAAAAGGTGTTCTAAGTGAGTTATTTCAGCTCCATGGTTTCTTTCCCTTGAATCAAAATTCAAAAAATTAAAGTATAGCACTAGATTCAGTTATTTTGTTTGTAGCGAACAAGTATTTAGTTCATCATAATAAAAAAAACTAAGAAAAATGTTCTTTGGTGATATAAGTTACACTTTCTAGTAAGAGTCAGAAGTTTCGGATAATTTTTTTTCTTCCGGATCCAGATCCATTTTTTATCTTACCCCTATTCATGATTAGGTATTATGAACCTCTATCAACAGGATAAAATAAAAAAGTGAATTTATCTTTCCGAGGAATTCTAATTTTGGGAAAAAAAAAGAATTTTATCTGGCTATCTTACGCATTAATTAAGATAGACAATAATGAAAAAAAAAATATCAAAATAAAAAGAAATATAAAATATGGAAATGAAATAAAATAATTTCTACATCTATCGCATTTTTACTATGAATCCCTGTTTGTTGGATCCTATTATTTAGAGTCGCGAATTCATAATGAACTTCATTTTCATAAGAAAACTCCTTTTAAATAAAAAACTCCTTATTAGATTAGAAAGAAAGATAGAAAGAACATAAGGATGGGAGAAGAAGAATAATAAAATTTGTAAAAGAAGATTACCCTATTTATATTCGTGTAGAAAGATGAATAGGTACACTTAATTTAGTTCTACATTTTTGCACTTATTATCTATCCTTTTTTTTTCTTTAAATTTAATATTTTAATATTATTTTTATATTTAAAATTTCTATTTTAATATAAATATATTATTTAGAAATTATATATTTATATATACTTAATTGTTTATATATACTTAGTAGTATAATATTATATAAAATACAATAGTCAATATTACCTAATATTACTTATAATAGATATACTTATCATATCATAAGATATCTTTCTAATAGATACAAATATATAGATACAAATATTAAATCGAGGCACCCATTCTATGACAGATCTCAACTTACCCTCTATTTTTGTGCCTTTAGTGGGCCTAGTATTTCCGGCAATTGCAATGGCTTCTTTATCTCTTCATGTCCAAAAAAATAAGATTGTCTAGATCCAATGGGACCAAATCCTATCAATTTATTTCAACACTGTATCATAATACAGATATTTTTTTAGTGCAATATGGTACGATATGTGGCTCTTTCCACACACAAATGAAAGAACTGTTATGTATGCGGATACATGCTATCTGCATAAATGCATATATATATATATATATATATATATATATATATATATAGCTGGTTAAAAATGGATCAGTAAATATTTTTAATAGAAAGTCAATGTATCTAACCAATTACTCCACATCAGAATAGTGCTAGTTGATGAAAGTTACTTCGGGATCAAGAAAGGTAAAGTCAAATTTGGGTTATTCTCTCAATTCCAATCGAATGCAACTGGATCTAGTATAGTATGAATTGGCGATCAGAACATATATGGATAGAACTTATAAGGGGGTCTCGAAAAACAAGTAATTTTTGCTGGGCCTGTATCCTTTTTTTAGGTTCACTAGGATTCTTAGCGGTTGGAACTTCCAGTTATCTTGGTAGGAATCTGATATCCATATTTCCATCTCAGCAAATTATTTTTTTTCCACAAGGAATCGTGATGTCTTTTTATGGGATCGCAGGTCTGTTCGTTAGCTCCTATTTGTGGTGCACAATTTTGTGGAATGTAGGTAGTGGTTATGACCAATTCGATAGAAAAGAAGGAATTGTGTGCATTTTTCGTTGGGGATTTCCTGGAATAAATCGTCGCATCTTCCTTCGCTTCCTTATGAGAGATATCCAATCAATCAGAATTGAGGTTAAAGAGGGTCTTTATCCTCGTCGTGTCCTTTATATGGAAATCAGAGGTCAAGGGGCCATTCCCTTGACTCGTACTGATGAGAATTTTACTCCACGAGAAATTGAACAAAAAGCTGCCGAATTGGCCTATTTCTTGGGCGTACCAATTGAAGTATTTTGAAATGAATTGAACACAATAAAGAATAAATGTTTTCTCGGCATGGGGGAAGGAACTTGCTAATTCCCTTTTTAATACAATTGAAGTCTTTTTGGAATGTTCATTTGAACAAAACATGTTAGATTATTCTATTTCCTCCTTCCTTTGTCGTGGCGACTCCCATAGAATAAACCAAAAAAGCAGGAGGGCGTATATGGAATAACTATAATAAACTATACTATAATAAAGAAAAAAATTAAGAAAAGAAGAAATTTTTGTATACCATTTGTATACCAAAAGTATTTCGTATGCGTATGGATCCCAACTCAATTCTTTTCTACTAGAAAATTTATACTAGAAAAAAGGCTAATCTAAGGCTAATATAATAAGTAAGGATTCATCAAATATATCCGAAGATTTATTTCGTAATACGGAATTCATCTCATCTTTTTAGGCCCAAAATTTTGATGATACCTTTTTTCCTTGGTTGTGGCTAGGCGGTGAAACATTTCGAAATAATTAACTGAGGGGGGTTTTCGTTTCTAAATCCGATTCGTTATTTTAAGTGGGTTTTCGAGTATTCATAGAAAGGAACAAATGAAGATGAAATTGCTTCGAATTTGCCCATTCGAATTTGCCCAATTGAGATATCTAGGAATAATATTGATTTTGCATTTTTATCCGAAAAGGGCGAACCCTTATCCCATTTCTATATTCCTTCTAGATCCAAGAACTAAACTCAATTTTGACACAAAAATTGGAATGAATAGACCCATAGGTTCAATACCTTGTTATAAACTCGTGCTTCAGAGAAATATCATATAGAGTCAACGAATGAAGCAGGTTCATTAACGATTCAATTCACAGATAAAAAATGAAAAAAAAGAAAGCATTGCCTTCTTTCCCATATCTTGTATCTATAGTATTTTTGCCCTGGTGGGTCTCTCTCCCATTTAATAAATGTCTGGAACTTTGGGTTACAAATTGGTGGAATACCGGGCAATCCAAAACTCTCTTGAATATCATTCAAGAGAAAAACGTTCTAGAAAGATTCATAGAATTAGAAGAACTCTTTCTGTTGGACGAAATGATAAAGGAGTACCCGGAGACACATATACAAAAACTTCGTATAGGAATACACAAGGAAACGATACAATTGGTCAAAACACACAATGAATATCATCTCCATATCATTTTGCATTTCTCGACAAATATAATCTCTTTCGCTATTCTAAGTGGTTATTTTATTTTGGGTAATGAGGAACTTGTCATTCTTAATTCTTGGGTTCAGGAATTCCTCTATAACTTAAGTGACACAATAAAAGCTTTTTCGATTCTTTTAGTTACTGATTTATGGATTGGATTTCACTCGACCCATGGTTGGGAACTAATAATTGGTTCGTTCTACAACGATTTTGGATTGGCTCATAACGATCAAATTATATCTGGTCTTGTTTCCACCTTTCCAGTTATTCTAGATACAATTGTGAAATATTGGATTTTCCATTATTTAAATCGTGTATCTCCTTCGCTTGTAGTCATTTATCATTCAATGAATGAATGAAGAACTCATTTGATCTCCTGATATCAATCAAATAAATCAGAATCTTTCTTCCTTTATAAAGAAACCATTTTGAATCTTACTTAATTCTTTATATTTTATTTCTACCAGTTCAAGGTATTCGTCCTATATTACAGTACAACTATTCCAGTACAATGACAGACTCGTGCATAGGGAACTTTACTAGTTCCCTATCTAATTTATTGTAGAAATTCCGAGATCCATGATTGGACATGCAAAATAGAAATACTTTTTCTTGGGTAAAGGAACAGATGACTCGATCCATTTCTGTATCGATCATGATATATGTAATAACTCGAGCATCCATTTCAAATGCATATCCCATTTTTGCGCAGCAGGGTTATGAAAACCCACGAGAAGCAACTGGACGAATTGTATGTGCTAATTGCCATTTAGCTAATAAGCCCGTGGATATTGAAGTTCCGCAAGCTGTGCTTCCTGATACTGTATTTGAAGCAGTTGTTCAAATTCCTTATGATATGCAACTGAAACAAGTTCTTGCTAATGGTAAAAAAGGGGGTTTGAATGTGGGTGCTGTTCTTATTTTACCCGAGGGATTCGAATTAGCCCCCCCCGATCGTATTTCTCCTGAGTTGAAAGAAAAGATAGGAAATCTGTCTTTTCAGAGTTATCGTCCCAATAAAAAAAATATTCTTGTGATAGGTCCTGTTCCGGGTCAGAAATATAGTGAAATCGTCTTTCCCATTCTTTCCCCCGACCCTGCTACAAAGAAAGACGTTCACTTCTTAAAATATCCCATATATGTGGGTGGGAACAGAGGAAGGGGTCAGATTTATCCTGATGGTAGCAAGAGTAACAATACAGTCTATAATGCTACATCAGCAGGTATAGTAAGCAAAATAGTACGTAAAGAAAAGGGAGGATATGAAATAACCATAGTTGATGCATCGGATGGACGTCAAGTGGTTGATATTATACCTCCAGGACCAGAACTTCTTGTTTCAGAGGGTGAATCCATTAAGCTTGATCAACCATTAACAAGCAATCCCAATGTAGGAGGGTTTGGTCAGGGAGATGCAGAAATAGTGCTTCAAGATCCATTACGCGTCCAAGGCCTTTTGTTCTTCTTCGCATCTGTTATTTTGGCACAAGTTTTTTTGGTTCTTAAAAAGAAACAGTTTGAAAAAGTTCAATTGTACGAAATGAATTTTTAGGTCCAGAGATTCCTTAACATTTGGTAAAAAGTGCCGATTTTTTGTCCATCGATACAATTATGTATGATCAAAAAATTCTGTAAATCCTTTTGCTTGCTTTGTTTATACTCTTTTTGTTTTGCAGGACGCCTGGAATTCATTACTTGTATTCCTAGTAATAAACAATAGGCATACAAACAAATACAAAAGAAGAAAATACAAGGCAAGGATGATAAAAATGAAAGGAACAAATACTTTTAGGAAGGATTACTAGTCTTCCTAATCTTCTATTCGACGCAAGACGACACAAGAAAACGGGTGAAAATTCCTTTTTCTTGTGTCGTCTTGTATCAAAATAATAATTATTTTTTTCCTGTTCATCAAAGATTACTATTCCTTTCCTTCTTTTCCGGGTCTATCGGAACTCCTTTGTTTAGATTCATAAGAAGTAGTGGACAAACAAAGGAAAAAAAGGATTATGGGTGAATAAGTTATTGAGCAAATAGAATTTATTCACTTATTCAATATCTTCACTTATTCAATAATCTTCACTTATTCAATATAAGTTAAACTTCTAACTTAGAGAAATTATTCAAACAAAAAAGACTGTTCCGGTTGAAAGGCAGATTTGATTTTTACGAATATCCAAATCTTTATTTATTATATGATCAGATATATGATCAGAGTTTTTATTTTATTTTTAGAGTAGTTTTGATTAAGGTTCTATTAGTTTAGTCTAGAAATGATTTGCAGGATGTCTCATCCCTAGAAATCAATATAATTATTATATTGGATTATAGATAAAATTGATTGATTCGTTCTTTCTTCTTGCTTCCAGTTAATATTTTGGGGGAAGGGCAGGGACTATGAATCAACCACTAGATTCAATTGTTCACAAACATCATTAAGAAACAAAAGAATAGAGTGGTTTGAAACATCAGAGCAAAGGATCCTTTTTGTCATTTCTACAAAACAAATATAA